TATCCTAGATGTGAAAATATGCGGAATTCCATCATGAAAAGGCTAGACATAAATCTATATACTAAATACGAACTAGGTCCCAGTTCGATAGAAATAATGAATCATAAAAAAAAATAGAGTTTAGAGTTCGGGTTCGATTTCTGTAGATAATATAGAAAGTATTGTCTAGAATGATAGGCAAATAAAAGACTTTCTCAGGATTTTTGGTCATCCATTTGTTTGATATTTTGAAAATAGGTGGGTTGAATTTGATTCGTTTGGATGGTACCAACAAAATGGATTGCTAACTCCTATTTCTTATTTAATTAATCGATCAACTTGCTATCGGACATTTTTTTTTTTGGATTCGATAATTTTCATTTTCGCAAAAAATTTCGACATATTTTAACTATAATATTATGACAATCAATCCTACTACTTCTGGTTCTGGGGTTTCCACGCTTGAAAAAAAAAACCTGGGGCGTATCGCTCAAATTATTGGTCCGGTCCTGGACGTAGCTTTTCCTCCAGGCAAGATGCCCAATATTTACAATGCTCTAGTAGTTAAGGGTCGAGATACTAGTGGTCAACCAATTAATGTGACTTGTGAGGTACAACAGTTATTAGGAAATAATCGAGTTAGGGCTGTAGCTATGAGTGCTACAGATGGTCTAACACGAGGAATGGAAGTTATTGACACAGGAGCTCCTTTAAGCGTTCCAGTCGGCAGCACGACTCTCGGACGAATTTTTAACGTGCTTGGGGAACCTGTTGATAATTTAGGTCCCGTAGACACCAGCACAACATCTCCTATTCATAGATCTGCGCCCGCCTTTACACAGTTAGATACAAAATTGTCTATTTTTGAAACCGGAATTAAAGTGGTAGATCTTTTAGCTCCTTATCGCCGGGGAGGAAAAATCGGACTGTTTGGGGGAGCAGGAGTGGGTAAAACAGTACTCATTATGGAATTGATCAACAACATTGCAAAAGCTCATGGGGGCGTATCCGTATTTGGCGGAGTAGGTGAACGTACTCGTGAAGGAAATGATCTTTACATGGAAATGAAAGAATCCGGAGTTATCAATGAACAAAATATTGCAGAGTCAAAAGTGGCTTTAGTCTATGGTCAAATGAATGAACCGCCGGGGGCACGTATGAGAGTTGGGTTAACTGCCCTAACTATGGCGGAATATTTCCGAGATGTTAATGAGCAAGACGTACTTTTATTTATCGACAATATCTTCCGTTTCGTCCAAGCAGGATCTGAAGTATCTGCCTTATTGGGTAGAATGCCTTCCGCTGTGGGCTATCAACCTACTCTTAGTACCGAAATGGGCTCGTTACAGGAAAGAATTACTTCTACAAAAGAAGGGTCCATAACTTCGATTCAAGCAGTTTATGTACCTGCAGACGATTTGACCGACCCCGCTCCTGCCACGACATTTGCACATTTAGATGCTACTACCGTACTATCAAGAGGATTGGCGGCCAAAGGGATCTATCCAGCGGTGGATCCGTTAGATTCAACGTCAACTATGCTCCAACCTAGGATCGTTGGCGAGGAACATTATGAAACTGCGCAAAGAGTTAAGCAAACCTTACAACGTTACAAAGAACTTCAAGATATTATCGCTATCCTTGGATTGGACGAATTATCTGAAGAAGATCGTTTAACTGTAGCAAGAGCACGAAAAATTGAGCGTTTCTTATCACAACCCTTTTTCGTAGCAGAAGTATTTACAGGCTCTCCAGGAAAATATGTTGGCCTAGCAGAAACAATTAGAGGATTTCAATTAATTCTTTCCGGAGAATTAGATGGTCTTCCCGAACAAGCCTTTTATTTGGTAGGTAACATCGATGAAGCTACCGCGAAAGCTATAAACTTAGAAATGGAGAGCAAATTAAAGAAATGACCTTAAATCTTTGTGTACTGACTCCTAATCGAAGTGTTTGGAATTCACAAGTAAAAGCAATCATTTTATCTACTAATAGTGGCCAAATCGGCGTATTAAAAGACCATGCCGCTACTGCGACAGCCGTAGATATAGGTGTTTTAAGAATGTTAGGCCTTGACGACCAATGGTCAACAATGGCTCTGATGGGCGGTTTTGCTAGAATAAGCAATAATCAGATTACTATTTTAGTAAATGATGCTGAGAAGGGTAGTGACATTGATCCACAAGAAGCTCAGGAAACTCTTGAAATAGCAGAAGCTAACTTGAAGAAGGCGGAAGGAAAGAGACAATTAATTGAAGCAAATCTAGCTCTCAGACGAGCTAGGACACGAGTAGAGGCTCGCAATACAATTTCGTAACCTGTTGGTGCGTCCGAATAATCAAAAGAAGTTCCCTTGTCGGTAGAATCTATATTATAGAATGCAACGAAAAAAAAAAAAAAAGAAATAGAAAAATTTATTAGATACCCCGAATCGAGGGTATCTAATAAGTTTTACCTACTATTGGATTTGAACCAATGACTCCCGCCGTATGAAAGCAGTACTCTAACCGCTGAGTTAAGT